ATTCATATCTTATTATGGATGGTATAAATAACAAAATTTATAAATACAATAATATAGCTATTCATTGAGAATCTCAATTTTGAATGATACTTATTTCGTATGAGCCAATAGGATGAAAAAGGTCTGCATCATTAACTATGTAAGATACACCGTAAGATACACATCAACATCAATTATATATCCGGCTCCGCAAAATAAAAAGTACGATCAAAGAAATGAAGAAAATAGAAATACCAAAAAAATACAAAAAAACGGACCGGATTTTTTTGTAATATATCTGAGATGAATTTTTACTATTCCCAACCTCTGAATTCACCTAGATTCCACTTTTTGGTCTGTCAACCAACAAATTTAACCATTTGAATATTAGAGAATATCTGCGGACACCTAGATAAATTATGTATGATAATCAAGACCACTAATAAATATATATCTATTTAATAAATATATATCTATTCCCAAAATTCATTAAAATGAATATGGGAATAGATACTCATACAAAGGAATCGCCGGGAACCAGATTTGAACTGGTGACACGAGGATTTTCAGTCCTCTGCTCTACCGGCTGAGCTATCCCGACCATTCTTGACGCACTATCCTCATTTTAAGAAATTAGTTGAGTCTATGTCAACTAAATAAAAAAAAAAGAGGATATAGGATAAAAAATTAGAGAATAATAGGGGCTTTTGGGGATAGAGGGACTTGAACCCTCACGATTTCTAAAGTCGACGGATTTTCCTCTTACTAAAAATTTCATTGGTGTCGGTATTGACATGTAGAATGGGACTCTATCTTTATTCTCGTCTGATTAATCATTTCTTCAAAAGACCCATCAGACTATGTTGGAGTGACTGATTTGATCAATGAATATTACATTTTTTCTTCAAGTTGGAATTGGAATTCATTTCATTCCCATCTTTTGTGATCGAAATCGAATCGAAATATTTCCAAATATAAGTTTGTATGTAATTTTCATTAATCAACTGAAATAGTATTTCAGTAAATATATATAAACATATATATGTTTATCCTTGATCCTTTCTGGAATTTTGATAGAAGGATTCATTTCCTACTGCGAAAGGAAATGTTAATGTTGTCAACTCCATTTGTTAGAACAGCTTCCATTGAGTCTCTGCACCTATCCTTTTTTGTTTAATTTTAACTTTCTGAACTTTTACTTTTATTTTTTTGTTTTCGGAAAGCAGGATTTGGCTCAGGATTGCCCATTGTGAATTCCAGGGTTTCTCTGAATTTGAAAGTTTTCACTTGGTAAGTTTCCATACCAAGGCTCAATCCAATTAAGTCCGTAGCGTCTACCAATTTCGCCATATCCCCCCCTTTTTTTCTTTGAGATTGGGATCTCATTAGGATTTTTTTTCATTTGTATTATGAGAATGTAATACCTATTCCCATTTTGAAAAAAAAAAAAGTTTCCTTCTATCATTGTTTAATTGATTTTCTTTCGTCTATATTGGATAGCCATATTTGGTCGAATCAGAAATGATTCTATTATCTCTGTATTCGCAATTCAATATAGAGAGATATATACCACATATCTATCTCTTTTTTATCTCCCCCCTTCTATCATTTTTTGATAGAATTTGTAATACTCGAACGTTCGATTCTTTTTCTTTTTTCCTTAGAGCGGACAGATACCGACCCTATCATAATAATTCTAATATAATAAAAAAAAACTAAAAGCAAAAATCCATTTATTAATATCGAATTTCTAATTACTTAATAGAAATATCGAATTTCTAATTACTTAATTTATATATTTTAATTTAATTTTTTTTGATAATCCATCCAATTTTTTAGAATTCTAATGTAGAATTCTATTCTATGCATTATTCTATATTCTATACATTATATTAATTATATTATTTTTTATTTTATTAATTAAATTATTATATAAATCTATTATTTAATATAAATTACTTTGTCCTGTAATCTCATTATTCATTATAATAATAATATTAGATTATAGTATTCTTTTCAATTTGAAATCTAATCTACTACTATTAGTCATTATTTCAAAGATTGAAATAAAGATTTGTATTTGAAATAGTCTATTATATTTAGATTATATTTATATATATATTTAAAATAGAAATAGAAGGTATTCTAGTTCTAGAATTCTTAATTATATTAATTATTATATTAATATATATTATACAAAAAATTGATTATTAAATAAAAGATCATAGAATAGAAGAGATATAATAAATCAGAATTATGTGTTAGATGTAAATATTTTATTTATTATTTAATATATATTTATCTATATCTATTATATTGAATTTTTAGAGATGAAAACTATGTTATGAAGAGCTAATAAATAAACAATTAATAAGTAATATCCGAGTAGTTTATGAAAGAATTCATATGCATGCACAATTTGTGTTATGTGAGCCCGCTTAGCTCAGAGGTTAGAGCATCGCATTTGTAATGCGATGGTCATCGGTTCGACTCCGATAGCCGGCTTTTCTCTATTTATTTT